AAGTACTCCAGGGATTGGCGACTTAACCATTCAGTGACTTTGGCAGGTGAATTCAATAATAGACGCCTGTTAGTATTCCATCCTTCCTCTCCTTTCAGGGCCTATCCGAAAGAGAATCCAGTACTTCTTGGTCGTTAATATCTGAACGGGTTGTTCGCTGTTCAATAATTCTTGTTTAGGCAGTTCATACCATCCAGACATAGTGTTTTGATCCACGATTTCAATTCTTCCGTGTTTCAGCAGTAACATATTGTTCCATGGAGCTAAGGTCAAAAATATGGAAGAAGCGGGCGTTTCCACGACTCTACCACCCATCCACTTAATCCTTCTTTCATGGCCACATATCTTTCCGGCTAAGGAATGGGAAATCCTTCTCCCGTTACATGAATCCAATTTTCATTTCATCCGGAAAAAGCCATCTTTTTCTCAACAATGTCTTTGTCATTTGATACAATAGCGTTCCGTTAGATAGGAACAAATTGGATAAATACTGATAACTCTCGGATAGAGTATTCGAACGGAAAGATCGATTAGATGATGAACTTTTGGTTCTAAGCCATCTCTGACGATTAATCAACAATTCGAAGTGCTTTTCTTGCGTATTCTTGATAAACCAGCCTTTATATATAGATGTAGGAGGATCCGTTTGGGAAGTAAGAAGCCCCTTTGACATCTCTCCATCTGCAAATAATTCTCGATGTGAAAACACAGAACCGGGGGGCGGATCCTTGAATAGTAAAAAGAGTGGATCTGCGGGGTCCCAAATGAATTGGCTTATTCGAAAAAGGCTTTGTTCTTTGGAAGATCTAGCTCTTGTCTGGTACTGCACGGTTCCATTCTGTAAGAACCCCGAATCATTCTCTTGAAGCTCATCCTCTTCATCAAAAATGATCCGCTTGACCCGAAATGACCTGGCCCAATAGGGAAATCCCAATTCATTGGGCCTTTCGATACAATCAAATAGAAAGGCCCAAGGGCGCCATATTCTAGGAGCCCAAACTATGTGATTGAATAAACCCTCCTCTATCTGTTGCGGGTCAAGGGGTCCTTCTCCCTCCCCCTCTTCAAACTCCGATTCGTAGTTTTCATAGAGAAATCTCTGATCAAGGATAGAACAAGATCCGTTTTGCATCATATCTAAGAGATTCCTTGGTTCGGGCCGAAGAAGGAATGTCACTCGATCATTATCAAACTGGCTGCAATCTTTTTCTGTCCGTGAAGATCCCACCAGAGCGCCTTCTACTTCTAATAGGCCATGAACTAGATCCGAATCATTCTCAATGAGTCCATAAGAAGTGATCCCATTTTTTTCATCGGATCCGGGTAGAGACCAAAGGTCTTGAGCGACCGATCCGGCAGAACAACTCAAAAGATAAAGAAGCATCGTTAATTTCTTCATGGTCGTTCCAAGTTCGAAGTACCATTTGTACAAATAAGAATCCCCTTCGTTACATGATTTCTTCTTCATATAGATAGATATAGGATCTATGGGGCAATTACTTAGAAGTACATTTTGTGCTACAGCCCTTCCTATCTGATAGAAAAGGATCCCATGATCCTGAACCAATCTTACCTGGGATCGCAAATCCCAAGTTTGTCTATGAAGAGCGGATCTAATTGTATTCGTGTCTATAATTGATTTCTTCTGTGTAATACTAATCGATAGGGCCTCGTTGGTAAGTGCTACAAGAGCTCGTGCATTGGAACCCATGGTTATGGACCCGAATCCGTTATTATGGAACATTTTCTTTTCCAAGTGAAATCCCCTAGTATATGAAAGGGTGAAAAAGTGCTTTCGTTGTTGTGGAATAAGAAGCCTTCGTATCTTAATGCACGTATTTAATCTATTCGGAGCTATTAGAGCGGGATCCACTTTTTGGGGAATATGAGTCGAAGCAAAAACAAGAATATTTCTAGCGGAACATCTTTCACAATCCCTGGAGAGATGGTTCACTAATAGACCGAGGGATAAGTAATTCGACTCATTCACATCTAGATCATGAATACTTGGAATCCATATTATGCAAGGAGAAATTGCTTTTGCTAATTCGAATTGAAGGGTGATATAAAATCGGTCTATTTCCAGCATCATATCCATAGTTAGCGCATTCATCATAGTTAGCAGCTCCAGCTCCGTATCAAGGTCACGATCGATATCGTCACTAGCATCAATATCGTCACTATCATCAATATTGATATCATCAATAAGAAAACCTTTAGGCTTGTTATCCAGGAACTTGTTCAGAAATACCGTAATGAAAGGAACATGGGAGTTTGCCGCTAGGTATTTGACCAAATAGGATCGTCCACTTCCTATAGAACCTATCACTAAAATACCCCTAGAGGGGGATAAGGCTAAGCGGAGCGAAAAGGGTTTTCCATGAGATGGGAAATGAAAACTATTAGCCACACACGAAGTTTGTGAATAAGTGAGTGTCTGATAATGAGCAAGGAATATCCGCCTTTCTGCTAAACAGGATGTATTGAACTCATAATTCAT